GAATCATTGATAAAAAGATTTTTTTTATTTGTTCCCTGAACTTAAACTTAATTATTCGAGAAAAACAATTTTCAATAACTTGTTGATCCCTATCCCTCTTCCCAAATTTTCAGATTTATCTTTTTTTTTTGAACTTCCTGGCTTAGTGTAAGATAGAAATATGTCTATCTAATCTTAACAAAATGAATGAATCAATGAATGAAAGTGTAAGAAATGAAGTTTAATTCCCCTTTCTGGTCTGCCAGACCAATCATTCCAAAAAGGTCCTATACCTCGTATTATTTCTATTCTACCTATCCTATTTAGTTTATTATTTTATTTATTTTTTTTTAATATTCAATATTTCATATAAATATCGTTTTAATAATATCGATTTATAATTAATATCTATTTATTCTTAGATTTCTTTTTTTATTTATTTTATTCTTTGATAGAATTCTATTTCTAATTCATTAAAAATATTTAATAATATTTAAATATAATATTTAAAATGAAATAGAATCTATTTAATGAAAATAATATTAAATTAATGAAAATAATATTAAAAAAAAAAAATGGAAGGGTAATTAGAATGAATGATTCATAAATACGAATCAAAAGATTCTATGAAATCATGAAAGAGAGAAAGATCTTTCAGATTTAATCATACCTTTAATCATACCACATTATATTGACAATTTCAAAAAACTGTTCATACTATGAATATAGTATGATGACGATCGGGCAAGTATGCCCCCATCGTCTAGTGGTTCAGGACATCTCTCTTTCAAGGAGGCAGCGGGGATTCGAATTCCCCTGGGGGTAGGGTACTACGAAAGGAAGTTGATCATGGATTATCAATAAGCCTGGAATTTATTCTTCCCGGGTCGATGCCCGAGCGGTTAATGGGGGCGGACTGTAAATTCGTTGGCAATATGTCTACGCTGGTTCAAATCCAGCTCGGCCCAATAATTCGCCGATCCACCACGAAATGATAGAATTTGTTGTTCCCCAGAAATGCCTGATCGGAATACGGAAGAATAAAAAAAACTACAATTTTCTGATATATTTTACTGCTGTTCATTTGCTCTCTTTATTTTATCTCACAAATTCTGATCTTGCTTGCTAATGATATAGATTCATACTAGATTCATATAACGATCTGAAACTATAAAGTCTAAGGAAAAGAATCAAATAAAGAATAAATATAAATAAAAAAACTCTTTTTTTTTTTATTGAAAGATTTATTTGATTCTTAATCAAATTATAAAAAATAAAAGGATTATTAACAATCCCTGAGACGCTCCCGCTAAAGTGCATATCCGTGTGGATATCCAATATATAACTCGCGTTTCTGTTATTATTCTAATCTAAATATCGAAAATCGAAATAAAATATATAAAAAATAAAGGATTTGAATGAAATCATAAGAATATGTATGATGTACACTTTATTTCCTTGGGATTGTAGTTCAATTGGTCAGAGCACCGCCCTGTCAAGGCGGAAGCTGCGGGTTCGAGCCCCGTCAGTCCCGACGGATCCAATTCCAATAAAAAAATACATCTGCATTTGCTGTGAAAAGGAGAACACATAGCAGAATCTCATTCCCAAGTGGGATACCCTCTAATCTCTTATTTTATTTATTTATTAGTTTCACATTTCTCATTAAAGAAATATGGAAATTCCCATTTATTCAACTAGTCCCGATTGATAGGAGAAAGACATATGTAGATTAGTACAATTATTGGTAGAATCATATTCAGGATTCCAAGAGATACCGTACGGAGTCTGGCTTTTTCGATTATTCCCGATCTGTGAAATAGGGTACTATATGTTTCCAGGAGTCTATACACAAATGGAATTTGTACGATACAAAAAAGAATTTAACATAGTAACTTTGATATAATACTTTTAAGATGAAAAGTATATCCCTTTAGGGCTCCGATTTTTTGTAACCTCAATTACTAATTTCAATTATTAATGTGAATTTGAAACAATTTATCTAATTCAAATTTCACACTGAATTTTTGATATATGCATCTCATAATTAATCCAAGGAAATAGGATATTAATAAAATAAAGCTCAAAGAAGGATCCCATTTCTCTTAGCAAGGGCTATCTCTCTTTGTGAGAGAATGAATAATCTTTTTTAAGTTTAAGGTTCTTGCCGAAGAAAGAACAAACTTTTTAATGAATTTGATGAAATACTCGATTTTTTTATACCCGGACTCTCCTTATTATACTCCTTCTTTGTTTTCCAAAGAAGATTATATCATTAAAAAAGGGGGGGTTAGAACTAAACTTCTTCCTTTTTTACATTTCGCTTCTATTGGTTATTTTATTGGGATTTTTTATAACCAATGTAAGTAAGTATAAAGGCGGTCATATGATATTTCATCAGATGATTGTACAAAGGGGGGCGTAGCTTATAGAAAAGAAAGAATGGAAAAGAATGATAAAGTAAAGAAATTCTTGATCGGATCAGGAATAAAAATTGGAATTCGGTATGTATAAAAGATCTTCCTATGTTATACTATTTAATTCTCGACGATGAATCAATTTTATAGTTCAGATATTGTTATTCATGATATTGCTCCGATTTGATATCATCGAGATGTAATTCATCCCATTGAATATTGGATTTACAGCCGAAAGATTTATCAGCTCTATGGGATTCAATCCCGAGTTATTGCGAATTAACTAAAAATGAAACGATTAGATTATGGAAGTAAATATTCTCGCATTTATTGCTACTGCACTGTTCATTCTAGTTCCTACTGCTTTTTTACTTATAATATACGTAAAAACAGTCAGCCAAAATGATTCATTTGAATGAAACTTGACTGCTTAGTTCTTCTCAATGCTTGAAAAGAAAAAAGAAAATGAAAAGTATTCAAATTTAGTGTCTTAAATGAAATAAGCGGACTAGAATCATCAGTATTCTATGAGATTCGATAGTATGGTAGAAAGAAATATATAAATCTTTCTACCATATTTATTATTGTTATTGTAGTATATAAAGTCGTACTGTATAAAGATAGGGGTTTAATATAGATCAATCTACAATATGTATCTTCATAGATATCAATTACATATAGATATCAATTACATATAGATATCAATTACATATATGTAATGTATTTACATAACGTACCAATTCGATTTCTTTGCTTCATCTATTTAATTTGTGTTGATTCCAATCATCAATCTGAAAAAATCGAAGGGCAATTCTTACTCTTACGATTCGAATTCCTAGAATTTCTGATTCTATTCAATATGAATCACGATATCCATTGAAAGAATCAAATCGATGAAGGAAAAAAAGAGTATAGGCCTTTAATAATTATTAAAATTAATAACAAGAAAATCACATAATCTTTTTTTAGTATTCCGAAGAAGTAATTGATTGAGCAGTTGACAGATGATCCAGTGGTTCAGTTCCATGGGAACCTCTTTTGATTTCGAAAAGGATTAGTAAAGCCCACTGATTTTTAACGTTTGAACCATGATATGAAATGAGTTCGATAAAGCAAGCATAACATAAATAAAATCTCTAAAAGAATAAAAAAAGCGGGAACGCGCAATATGTGACTTGCCCAAGGCAATATTTTATTATGTGTAGTATATTTATGTGTAGTATATCGTTGGACAACCACTATGTCTATGTTGTTTCCTATAGGAAGTCTGTATATACTTAATAACATAACTATTTCTTTTTTTATCTTTGAACAGTAAAAAAAAAGAGGGGGAAACCAAAAACAAATAAAAAAGTAAAATAAAAAGGACTTTGCAGAACGATCTATAAAACAATTGATATGGTTTGAGTTTGATTCTTCAACTCAATTAGTAGTACTTCTAGAGTCCACTTCTACCCCATACTACGAGTGAAAGAGAAAATGTAAAGACTACCATTAAAGCAGCCCAAGCGAGACTTACTATATCCATGTGAATTATATCCCCTATCTCTATAAATATGAAGGAATTATTCCATTATTGGTCACTAATCATTATTATGTTCATTAATAATTAATAATAATAGTGGAATCCCTGGCGAAGAGTCAAAAGGGGATTCTAACCCAACACCGTTGATGAAACAATCCAATAAACTCACAATTATAACAGTTTATTATATGATTTCTAGTAGAATCGGAAAACATTAAGCACAAGCAAAATACGTAGATACACCCCTGGAAGTTTCAAGGGAATGGTACTAACATGTAGTAATAATAAGACCTAGTCTTTTTTTTGTTGACCTTCATTTCATTACATTAAGTCAAAAGTATCAAAATATAGAGTCAAGATAGATCACTATCTATCACATACTCCTAATTTCGCATTTTAGCTAATCCTTACGTTACGTCTCCTGCTTGTCTATGTGAAACAATCAGAAGATAGTCTATTACATTAAAGACAATTATCTCTTCAATCAATATTAAATTGATTGCAGGAGCACACATAGAATTTCATGAGTTCGTATACGAATAAAATATCTTTCGACCTTTCCGCAACTAATAATTAAATTCCTCGTTCGTCTATCCAAATTAATTGAAGACCCAGTTAAGAAACACTACATTAATAACAGCTGTCATATCAAGATTTAACGATTCTTTTTCATTCAAAATTCACTAATATAATCTTTCCGTGAATTGAAGCCTAGACGCAAGGATTTACAGCATTTTCATTTTAGAGAACAGAACCGCCAGATGCTTATAGCATCAAGCAAGTATCAAGAGTCCCTTACTTCTGCTGGAAAAAGATTTGTCAAGTTATCTTAGCAAAACAGAATAAGGTATTCCTATTTTTTTGTTGATCAGGCGACACCCAGATTTGAACTGGGGAAAAAGGATTTGCAGTCCCCCGCCTTACCGCTCGGCCATGTCGCCAAAACGATACAAAAAATATATGAAAATATCTCATTTTTTATTTTTTTGGGGGGCTTGAATCCTGTTTTTTTTCTTTAATCTATTTCCTAAAAGAAATCCTTACCTTTCTCTTTGGATTGGATACATTTCTTTGATTGA